AATGGAGAGTAAATTGAAGAAATGAGCTTAAATCTTTGTGTACTAACTCCTAATCGAATTGTTTGGGATTCAGAAGTGAAAGAAATCATTTTATCTACGAATAGTGGACAAATTGGCGTATTACCAAACCACGCCCCTATTGCCACAGCTGTGGATATAGGTATATTAAGAATACGTCTTAACGATGAATGGTTAACGATGGCTCTGCTGGGCGGTTTTGCTAGAATAGGCAATAATGAAATTATTATTTTAGTAAATGACGCGGAAAAGGGTAGTGACATTGATCCACAAGAAGCTCAAGAAACTCTTGAACTAGCAGAAGCTAACTTAAGGAAAGCAGAAGGCAAGAGACAAACAATTGAGGGAACCCTAGCTGTCCGACGGGCTAGGACACGAGTCGAGGCTATCAATGCGGGTTTACAACCAGTCAGTGTGTACAAATAATCACAGGAACTTCTATCTAAACGGAACCTATGGCATGGCTATCGATGCTTTTTTTTTATTCTTCTTTTTCTTATTCTGCCCATTGATTAAAAAAATAAAATAATGAATATGAATAGAAAAAAATACAAAAAATAAAAGAAGATAGTCTAAATTAATAAAACCTTATTAGATACCAAAACTCGGGTATCTAATAAGATCTACCTACTATTGGATTTGAACCAATGACTCCCGCCGTATGAAAGCAATACTCTAACCACTGAGTTAAGTAGGTGTCTTTTATGATCACAACGAAAACCAAACGCAAAGGAACTCATCTTACATCGTAGTACAGCGATGAATGATCAATTCGATATTACTGCGTAGCATACCATACCAATCAACCAGAGGGATATGTGTTGAATCATGGACTATTCATCTTGACAATAAATTATCTACATGCATAATATTCTATGTATCATAAACACAAGAACACAAGGGCTATAGCTCAGTTAGGTAGAGCACCTCGTTTACACGTGCGCCAATGTTTTTCAAAGGGGTCAATCACATGATGGAATTCAAAAGATTGCTCTTATTGCGCAATCATCGATGTCTTACTCCATAACGTTTAGAGAACAAAACAAGAGAACAATCGCCTGACAAAAGATTCTTCGTTCGCTTCGGTGTCCCGTTTGTTTCAGTTAAGCACCAAATAGAACGCATCCTTGATTTTAGATATTGATAAGGTGAATACTCCAGTCTATTCAATGCTTGGTATAATGAGTAGAAGGCCCTCAAAAAATTCTCTTTTCTCCCTATTAACTTTAAGGTGTATGAGGTTTGATATTTGCTTTCTTAATTCAATTAAGCGGGGTGATAGAGACTCCATTTAACTTAGGTTGTTCTCCGCAAGAAGCAGACCTACGTCAAGAAACCCCTCTTTGACACACTTTGGTATTGCCCGTGAGGTGAAATCAAAATAATGAATCCGGGCAGATGGAGCCATTTCCTTATTTGATTTGCAAAAAGAAAGATGGCAGACTGACTGATATTTATTTCAGTCAACGAAAGAGCCCAATGCAAAAAAAGCATGTTGGGTCTTTGAAACAGTTCGAATCATTTTGATAATGATCAGTTTGATCTGTTTTACCGAGAAGGTCTACGGTTCGAATCCGTATAGCCCTAATAGATATCGAACTAATCCATTCAAACTCAAAAATCGAATAGAATATTCAATTTTGATTAATAATTGAATCCAATTAGCATGCATTTATATACTTTTTATATTGTATATAAAATTGTATATATACAATGAGAGTCGAATGTGGAAAGAATACGATTAGATTAGTACTAGTATGAGACTATACTAGTAATATAATCTATTAATATATTCTATTATTTGGGATTTAGTAATCAAATCCTTTTCACTTTTAAGCTTAAGCTAAAAAATCAAGTAGAAAAATCAAATTTGAATCGAAAAAAATCGAAATCAATTTCCAATCGAATATTAATTCGATTCAATTTGTTACTTGAATTCTATTTTATTTGAATTCCTTTTTTCGGCTGAATAAAAAAAACCGAAAGACAGAGAAAGTTTTCTTTAGTTTTCATTTTTAGAGTTTTTATAAAAACTCAGAACAGTATCGTTTTTTACCTCCTATCTATATATAGATATATATTGAATATAGATATATATTGAACTACGATATCTATCGAAAATAGAAGCTCTAAGAATATAAGATATATAGAAGTATTTTCTATTCGTATTTAGATAATCTAAAATGAAGTAAATAAATAAGATTTCAATTGATGATGAATTTTTTAAGTAAACGAGACATGTACTACAGCCAACAAATGAAACTCGGTTGGGTCGACCCAAATGCAGTTTTTTTGACTAAACAGTTATGGATGAATTGACAAGGAATTATGGCTGAATCAACTAAGACGAGTTGGGTATTTTTTCACATTCCCTAGGAGTTCATCTATGTTTCTTCTTTATGAATATGATATTTTCTGGGCCTTTCTCATAATATCAAGTGGTATTCCACTTTTGGCATTTCTAATTTCCGGAATTTTAGCC